CAATCTATTGAATCAAAGGGCAGCACAGCCCGAAGTACCTCGGAAGTTCCCCTGTCTGTTCCGGCAGGGGCGTACACATTCTTCTTAGTTGCCTCCTCTCTGGAAGAAAACCACGGCACACGAAAACAAAGTCAAAAGAGACCTGTGCGCTTCGTCACGAATAGCTTCCTTTCTGATGATCTTTCTTGACTCAAATGCTGAGCTGCCTCACGCCGCAAGCGAAGTACGACACCTATCTGATATTGATGAACTAAGGCACGCTTTTGACCTCCTTCCTACTGGCAAATTCACCCCCTTTAGCCTAGGAATTATCCCTACTATATTTTGATTCCCGAGACTATCTTCATGATTTCAAAGAAGAAATCACAATCACATATGAGAAGAGAGAAATGAAGCTAAACTTCGAAAGATCATAAGAGAAGACCCCCCTCCTTCATTCACTGAAGCTGAAACTTGGGCTGGGCTTCCATTCCAGGGTTTAAAACAAGGAGAAAGAAGGATACAAGGATCAAAAAGAGGCGCAAACAAGGGAAATAACTCCAATTGAGCCAGCTTTATGAATTACACACCACTTTCCAAATCATAATTTATAAATCTATATACACAGCGAAAGGGGTTCCCGAGGTTCGAAAGATGGTTCAAACGAATGAAGTCCAATTTTGCCTTCTAATTTGCATTGTAAGCAGAAATTCCTCGATGTATCGAGTCCTATTTACCGGGTTTTTTCAATGAAGTTGCTCTGGAAAGCTGCTTAAAGAAATCGCTTTTATTTTAGTAAACACTTCTCGAATACCTTCTTTTGTGTCAGAAAGCCACGTTTTAGGCACGATTGGAAGATTTGACAGTGAGTCTAGCTATATGCTTAACATATGCTATTCGATCAGGTCTCACCCTGGCTTAAGTCAGTTGGTCAGGGGTGCTTTCACTGATGTTTCTGCTTTGCCGAGTCGGACTGAAGACCTTGTAGCTGCCATGGTAGTTTCCCTCAATGGGAGTTAGCATCATCCATCTATCTTTAAGTGTGAGTTCGCCCCGGAATTCGCATAAGAGAACATCCTTTCATCAGCCGTTATCTATCTTGAAATGGGCTTGACTCTTCTTCTAGTGAATTTGGTCTACCCTTACTGACTATTAGATAGATAAAAAAAAAGAAGTCGTTGTGCCTATGAAAGAAGAAGAGAAGTGAGCCCATTAACATTAAGTAGGGAGGGCTAAGAGAGAGTTGCATCGAAAAGACTGGTGCTATCAACTCCAACTGTAGCAGTAATACCGTCAAGAGCGTCAAGGCTTAGAGCATCTTCTCAAGCTGCCTATTCTGATTCATTCCCTTCCTTTAGGAAAGATAGCCGTAACACTCTCTGAGTTCTTTATTTAGAGTCTCTTTTCTTCTGTTCGTATTGTTGAATCGAAAGCAAGATTGACTGCGAACTCACTCAAGGGTTATAGGTTTTCTAATTGTTTCCTGCCCTGTGCTTTCCCGTCCTTCCTTTGAATCTGGCTTGAATCGATGGCATAATCAGTCTAGTACTGACGCGTGGTGTTACAAAAGCCTATGTGACTGACTTGCCATTGCCAACCGTACGCCGCGTCCTGATCCTCACGGAGCCGTAGGTCTCTCGTTCCTTTTCTCACTCGTCGATGGAACCTCACCCTCAGGCTCCAAAATAGTCGTTCTTACGCTTCCGGGGGTCTAGCCTTTCCTTCCCTCTCTACAGTGAGGTTCTGTTTGAAGTTATGATTGAGACAACGAGTCATAGGTCTTTGTTTTATTCCCTTGGCTATTAATCACCAAGAAAAAGGCTATTCATTAGCAACAACAAGAGTAAGACACGGCGCAGCACTCCTGCAGTTAGAAGAAGAGCGCGACCGGAACCAAGCATGAAAGATTGACTGTGACGCTACGTGCATACACTGATCACTACGGAGAAGAGAAAACATGTCATAAAGCATAGGGGAAAGCAAACATCGACTTCCCCCAAAAACCATTGATTGGGATCGATATAACAGAGTGTGCTCGATAGTCATCACTATTATGTCCCCGAATGGAATGTATGTCACCTTTTTTCTCATTTCAAGACTTCCCCCAGGGCGCTTTTTTCTTTCCCTTTTAGACCAACCTGCCGCGTATAGTTTAGTCGTCTGTTTATGCGAGGGTTGATTCTCTTTCTAAGAGCAGAGCAGTCAAAGAATGAAGCAAAGAGAATGATTCTTCTAGAATACTTATTCCTCACAATGGCTCCTGTGGAGACATTACAATGGCAATTAGGATCTCAGGACATGCCAATGATAATACAATTACCTCACGAGGTAAAAGTCAAATGTATTTGTCTTTCTTTGGTTCTCTCTTTCATTATGCCTTCCTGTCTTACTTTATGGAACTGGAGGTTCTACTATTTTTCGAACCCCCATGGAACTACTATCGAGCTTCTTGGAACCAGATTTACTCGTATCTTTCTGGTGCTGATGCTAATACTTCATTCCCATGAAATAGCTCACTGCG